ATGGTTAACGATGGCTCTGATGGGTGGTTTTGCTCGAATAGGCAATAATGAGATTACTGTTTTAGTAAATGATGCGGAGAAGGGTAGTGACATTGATCCACAAGAAGCTCAGCAAACTCTTGAAATAGCGGAAGCTAACTTGAGGAAAGCGGAAGGCAGGAGACAAATAATTGAGGCAAATCTAGCTCTCAGACGAGCTAGGGCACGAGTCGAGGCTATCAATGTAATTTCGTAACTATAACTAGTTGGTACGCCTGAATAATCAAAAGAACTTCTGTTTATACATTATACAGAAATTTTTTTTATACAACCTAGTTTTTTTATTCTGCCAATTGAATAGAATCATTCAGTAGAATCAGATTCGAATACAACAAAATTTGTTTTCAATTCAAAAATGAAAATAGACTGGAATGAAAACGATCAAAAATTAAGAAAATTAAGGTGAATAAAAAAAAAACTTATTAGATAGCATTGATTCTGATATCTAATAAGTTCTACCTACTATTGGATTTGAACCAATGACTCCCGCCGTATGAAAGCAATACTCTAACCACTGAGTTAAGTAGGTCATTTATCAGCCCAAAAAGAAAAACAAAGATATGGAATCCATCACATCAATGGATTCGCAATATAAGATTAATTATATTAATTATATTCTATATGGAATCTTATTTCTAAGCAATATCGATCAAAGAGATCAAAGTAATAGGATGTTGCGGCATATAATATTTATCTTGACAACAAATTAGCGACATGATAAAATATGTATCACAAACCCAAGGGCTATAGCTCAGTTAGGTAGAGCACCTCGTTTACACGCGCGCCAATGTTTTTTCAAAGAAGGCCATCATGTAATCAAAAGACTTTTTAATAAGTCGATGTCTTACTCCATGATTTTAGGGAACAATAGCCTGACACAAAAGATTCGGGTAAACTTAGGTATCCTTTTAGACGCCCAATAGAAAGAACCCACATCATTGGTTTAAAACCTTGATAAGGTGAATACGCAGTCTATTCAATGCTAGGCATAATGAGTATAAGGACCTCAAAAAATTCTCTTTTCGTCCTATCCTATGAACTTTAAGGTGTATAAAGTTTCATATTGGATTCTTTAAGCGGAAGCAGGGCAATGGAGATTCTATTTAATTTAGATTGATCTAAGTCAAAAGCAAACCTACATCAGGATAATCTTTCTTTGAAACACTTTGGTAGTGCTCTCGGATCGGAATCAATAAATCCGAGCACATAGAGCCATCTTGTTATCTTTATATCAAGAGAATTATGGTAGACTAACTGATTTTTTCTATTCAGTTAATGAATAAGCCCAATGCAAAAAAAATGCATGTTGGGTCTTTGAAAAAGTTCGAATCATTTTGATAATAATAAGTTTGAGCTCTTTTACCGAGAAGGTCTACGGTTCGAATCCGTATAGCCCTAAAAAAAAAAAGAAAAAAATTCAAATAAAAAAAATTCTTGTTTTCATTTCTTCATTGTTTTTTTTTCTTTGTTGTTTGGAACTGGTTGCTTGGGGGCGATTACTTGGTTCATCGAAAAAAAACCATTGTCATAAGCTTACTGACAACAATCATTCAGGGCCGAGCATAAAGCTGAAACCAAAAAAATCACATTTCGGTAGGTAAATCCAAAGTCAATCAATTCCATATGAAATTGACCCCCCCTCCTGATCTGTAATTAACAAGTTAGTGATACTTTTTTCTTTGTCTTTTGTCTACCTATTCAGAATTTGTCGAGTTAAAGTGAAAATCGTCATACGAACTCGATTAAAAAGACATTCCAACCTAACCCAACCAAAACCAATCCCCCTAGTAAGTTACACGAGTTTACGAACCACTTACTGTATTTATGGACAAATTCACAAGTCGCAATTTTCAAAATGAGAAAATCTTTGAAAACTTTCATTTTGAACATTGTAAAAAAGGTTTTTGGTATACTTTGTAAAGAAAAAAAAAAGTTTTTTTTTGACGTATTCAATTTCAATCAATATAAACAATAGAAAGATAAAGCAAACAATATACTTCTCATATTCTTCTTAATTCGTATTCTTTATTAATTAATATTATTTCTTTATTAATTAATATTATTAATTAATATTTCAATAAAAATAAAGAATATAAAAAAAAATCTATAAATCTTAACTTAATATATATAGATTAATTAATAATCTAATCAATAATATAGTAAGAATATAGTAATAGAAAAAAAATAGAGTATAATCTAATAATATAGAAAATAATATAGAAATTTAGTAAATGATATACAAAACTAATAGAGAAATTGAATTTTTTTTTTACTAGAAAAAAAGAAAATATTGAAGAAATTGAAAATATAAATTAATAAATAAACTAATAAAAAAAAAAAAAATAATTTGAATATTCTATATTCAAATTAAAATATAGAATCAAATATACAATAAATATTAATCGAATATTAATAGAATCGAATTCTCTATATAATTATTTAGAATTAATATAATAATTAA